GAAAGGATCCTATCTTTCTTTTGCTTTCTTTCCCGTTACTTATCTTTTTTCTATTTTTTTTTATTATAGATGATTGGAATGAACAATTTCGAAATCTAAATGATGAATCAAAAGATTCTATGGTATGGAATTATGAAAGATGGAAAGATCCTTTTGATCGAATCATATCATTCCATTATATTGACAATTTCAAAAAACTGTTCATACTATGAACGTAGTATAATGGCGGTCGGGCAAGTATGCCCCCATCGTCTAGTGGTTCAGGACATCTCTCTTTCAAGGAGGCAGCGGGGATTCGACTTCCCCTGGGGGTAGGGTACTACGAAAGGAAGTTGATCATGGATTATCAATAAAGACTCCAATTTTTTCTTCCTGGGTCGATGCCCGAGCGGTTAATGGGGACGGACTGTAAATTCGTTGGCAATATGTCTACGCTGGTTCAAATCCAGCTCGGCCCAATAATTTAATTTGCCGATCCACCATGAAATGATATAACCCATTTGTTGTTCTCCGGAAATGACTGATGTGTTCTGATACGGAAGAATCCAAATATGATACATCCCTAACGTTATTTCTTTTTTCCGTATAAAGCTAAGGAAATGATTAATTAAAAGTGAAAGTAAATAAAAAAGAGTCTTTTTTATTTTCTTTATTTTCATTGATTCATTTTTCAATCGATTTAGCAATAACGAACGGATTACGAGTAATCCGTGTCGATCTCGATAAAATGCATATCTATATAATATCTATATAGATATCAATATATAAATATATAAATAATAGATATTTTTATGAATATATAAATAAGTCCGCCTCTGTCAGTTACAGCACAACGGTTCGAATCTAAAATAGAAAGGGAAATGGTTTGAATGAAATCGTAAGAATATGTATGCTGTACGCTTTTTTCCCTGGGATTGTAGTTCAATTGGTCAGAGCACCGCCCTGTCAAGGCGGAAGCTGCGGGTTCGAGCCCCGTCAGTCCCGATGGATACAAATCCAATAAAAAAAGACATCAATTCATTTCGTGTGTGAAAGGGAATAAAAATAACAAAATATCATTCCTAACAGGGATTCCTCTTTTTTTTTTTTATTTCTTCGTCGGAACCTTTACCTTAAACTAAAAAAAAAAAAGAAAAAAGGAAAAGGAATTTTGGATTGCATCAGAAATATCATTTTTTAATTTGGTATGGATAAAAGATCTTCCTATGTTATACTATTTAATTCTCGACGATGAATTTATTTGATAGCTCAGATATTGTTATTCGTGATATTGATCCGATTTCATATCATTAAGATGTAATTTATACCATTGAATTTACCGACGAAAGATTTATCATCTCTATGGGATTAAATCCCGAATTATTTATTGAAAATTAAAGAGAAATAAAACATAGAGATTATGGAAGTAAATATTCTCGCATTTATTGCTACTGCACTGTTCATTCTAGTTCCTACTGCTTTTTTACTTATAATTTACGTAAAAACGGTAAGTCAAAGTGACTAATTTTACTTAAACAACATGACTTCTTAATTCTTATCAATACAGTGATTGAATAAAAAAAATGAAAACAATAATTGAATAAAAAAAAATGAAAAAGGATTTCAATTTAGGGTCTTAGTCTTAAATGAAATGATCGGACTACAATCAGCGGAATTCTATGAAATCCGGATAGTATGGTAGAAAGAAATCAAATCTATTTCTTTCTACTATACTATCTATCTATTATTGTAGTATATTAAAGTTTTACTCTAGAAAAATAGAGGTTTAATATGGATCAATCTACAATATGTATCTTGATATTCATATATAGAATCTCAATTACATATATGTAATGTACATAGCATAGCGTCCCAATTTTGTTCTTTGTTTCATCTATTTGATTTGTATTGGTTCCAATCAATCTGAAATAATCAAAAAGCAACTCTTATTCTTCCGATTCTAATTTTTATATTTCTTATTATTTTCACAATCCCGGTATTATATCATATTAAAAAAAAAAGAAAAGGAGGGGACAAAAAGAATAAAGTAGGAGTGGGGAGTTACGCGATTCCTCATTTTCCATATATAACTTTGGTAAGAGCCAGTTCATCGAAATAGAAATCTTAATAAGAATTCGGGGAGTAAATTTCCTATTATTTGTATTCCCTTGACTTTCAAAATACGAACATGGGAATAATTCAAATATTTGTTTGATTGAAAGAGTATTTTCTATTTCTATATTATCCATAGAATACATTACACTACTAGAATACAATAGAATTCCGAAATGCAGATATATTTGAATTTAATTAATTAGTATTAATTAAATACTAAAAATGAAATTAGCATTAATTAAATACTTAAAATTAAATACTTAAATTCAATAGTTAAAAAATGGAAGAACCCAGTTATAAAAAAAAAAAAACAATTGATACTTTGATCCCTTAACTCAATAAGTAGTACCCTTAGAGTCCACTTCTCCCCCATACTACGAGGGAAAGGGAAAATGAAAAAACTACCATTAAAGCAGCCCAAGCAAGACTTACTATATCCATGTAAATTTTGTCTCCTATCTCTATCAATATGAAGAAATTTTTTCATTATTGTTCACTAATTTTTCTTGTATTTTTTATTTTTTTGTATTATTCACTAATAATACTATAATATATAATAATAGTGGAATCGCTGGTACAGAGTCAAAAAAGGGATTCTGGGCTAACACCATTGACAAAACAATCCAATAAATCCAATTAGAACATCTAAGAAGTTCTAATTGGATTTCTAGTAGAATGGCAAAACATTAAGCATAAACAAAATATCCGGAGACATCTTTGGAAGTAGTGAAGTAGTAAGGGAATGAATATTACTAACAGGTAGGAATAATAAGACCTATGTTTTATTTTGTTTCCCCCCATTAAGTAATTTCATTAAGTAAGTAATTTCATTATCATTAAGTAAAAAGTAAAAGAATGTAGAATCAAGACAGATTACTTTACATACTCATATTCTTATTTCCATCTCTTATTTCCATTTGATCTAATCCTTACCGTCTCCCGGTTCGTTCTCTAAAACAATCGGAAGACAGCCTATTCAATTCTTTGACTATAAAATTCTTTGACTAGACAGACGAAAAGAAAGATTTTTTTTTATATTCTAATGGAAATAGAAATAATAAGAATGAATTTTTTTAGAAAAAAAAAATATATATTATATTAAATCAAGAACATTAATTAATAAAAATAAGTAAGAATATTCAAAAAAAATATGAAAATAGAACTATTTAAATAAAAACTATTTAATTTTAATTAAATTTATATAAAAAAAGAAAGCCAATTAGCTATTTAATCTAACTAATCTAACTAATATTGAATAAATGGGGAAGCGCGCATATACTTTACATGAGTCTGTATACAAGGTTTTTCTTCCGCCCCTTCCCCAACTAAAAATGGAATTAGATTCCTTGTCCGACCTATCCCTATCCAATCTAATTCAAGACCCAGTCAGTAGATGGACACTACATTAGTAGTGGAATGAAAAGACTATCATTTCAAGATTTATTGATTCCTTTTCACTACTAGAATCTTTCTTTGAATCCGAGACGAAAAGATTTACAGCATTTTAGAGAACAAGCCTCCCGATGCTTAGAATTTAGAATCAAAAAAGTCTCAAGAGTCCTTTTCCCCGCTTGCTTCTGCTGGAAAAAAACGAAAGTTTTCTATCAACAAAACGGAATACACTATTTCAATTCTCTTGTCGATCAGGCGACACCCGGATTTGAACTGGGGAAAAAGGATTTGCAGTCCCCCGCCTTACCACTCGGCCATGCCGCCAAAACGCTATAAAAAAATATATGAGAATACCCCCCCCAAAAAAAAGGGGGGGTTCTAAACTTATTTTTTTTTTATTTTACGTGTTTGTATCTTAAATTCCGTTTTCTTTAATCCCATTCCATTCTTCAAAGAGCTCCTCTGCCCTTTTCTATTGAAAAAACAAACGTACACCTTCAGTCACAAAAGCAAAAATTTCGGGACAAATCGGAACCGTTAACTATTAATTGCTGAACGATTCTTGAATTGGAATCTAAAACGGTTTTTTCTTAATGAGATAAGAAAATCGAAATTGATACATAACCAATCAATATTGCTTTTTTTTATTGAAAAAAAAAATCCTTCTACATTTCCATTATAACAGCAACTGTCAATATGTGTAAACCCTAGAACATAAGTTTGAATTGTTACACAGATATTATCTAATCGGGTATCTTATCCGTATATAATACCTATACTAAAGAAAGGGAATTTTGAAGAAATTCTCGTGCTTCCTTTTTTTTTTTTTACAATTTTTCATTAAATAGATTGAATAGAAAATATAAAATTAACACGGCATGTGCTGTCCCGAACGAATAGGACTACAATAAAGTAAGAGACATATAGTTATCTATATGGATATATATAGTGGAGTTAGATCTGCGCATGTTTAATAAATACAAGCCTTATTACTTACGCACTCCAATCGTATTCTCAAATTCTAAAAAAAATGGGTAAAAATATCTCTCTTCTCTGCGAATTCGAATTCTTTTTTGAATAATTGAAAGGGTTAAGTGCTAAAAAAATCCATTCTATATTGTTTCTGATTATTAGATCTTTATCTCATCGAGCAGAGCAAATCCCGAATTCATTTTTTTTTTCTGGTATCCAATCGAATTGGAATATGTAATATCATAATAATGGTAGAAAAGGAATCCATTTTTTGTTTTGATATTCCTAAAAAAAAAAACCCCGAAGTTCTAGGTAGAATTTTTCAATTCAATTCGTTTCTATTTATCTTATATTCTAATTTAGATTCTATCTGTTTGTTTTGTTGCAAATTCCAATTTTATACTAAAATTGGATTTATTCCTCTTTTCATAACATAATAGGTATTTCATACACGGAGTTAGGTAAAATTTCATGTGATTCAGTAAAAAGAACAGAAATTCCATTATTGCTAAATCTATTCATGTGATTCGATGAAGAATGAC